CACTCAACTCTTAGAATTTAGAATATAGAATTAGAATTTAGAAGAAGGAACTTTGATGGATTTAGGGATAATGAATTAGCCCTACATTATCTTTTAAACAAATTGAAAGAATCTCTTAGGTTTGTTGTTCCGCCAAAAAATGATTAGTCAGAGGACTTCTACAAATACTTAAGATCAATAAAAGAATAGGTCCTAGATCCATGCGACTTAGGATTGGGTTGGATCAGGTTGAAGTCTTGAGACAGGATTATCTTGATTTCATAAATTGACTGGGATTGGGTATACCAAAGCAAAAAAAAAGTGTTAACTCTTTGATCATGGACAGTAAAAGAGGAAAAATATCATATGTAATTCATTCATGAAAGTGGATGAAGAAAGATGGGTATTTGATCCGAGATTTGACAAATACCAATTGGGTCCGTTGGAATGAATTATTTTGTTGATTTTCTTGTTCCTACTACTACTCAAATTTCTATTCAAATTTCTATACAAAACAAAACAAAAATGGAATGTATTAGGGCTATACGGACTCGAACCGTAGACTTTCTCGGTAAAACAGATAAAACTTAGTATTATCGAAATGATTCGAACTGTTTCAAAGACCCAACATGCATTTTGTTGCATTGGGCTCTTTCATCAACTGATGTAAAGATCAGTTAGTCCACCATATTTTTTCTTTAGAGGAAGATAATGAGATGGCTCCATGTGCTCTGATTCATTATTTGTATACTGATCTAGGAGCAATACCAAAGTTTTTCAAGGAAGGGTGACCTTTATTTAGGTCTGCCTTCGGCCTAGATCAACCTAAGTGAAATGCAGTCTCTATCGCTCCGCTGCAAGAGTAAAATATGAGACTTCATACACCTCAAAGCTCATAGGACGAAAAGAGGTTCTTTTGAGATCCTTATACTCATTATGCCTGGCATTGAATGGACTGGGCATTTACCTTACAATGGCAGGTTCTATTTGATTTGGCACCGGAATTCGCACCTGAACCGGATCAAACCAAATTTGTCAAGCTATTTTTCTCTTGTTCTCTCGAATCTACGGAGTAAGACATCGACTTCTCAAAAAGATCAATTATGGTCATTGCATAATTGGCTCCCTTGAAAAACATTGGCGCACGTGTAAACGAGGTGCTCTACCTAACTGAGCTATAGCCCTTGTCATAACCATTTTAACATAGAGACAATTTCTTGTCAAGAAGGGTATCCCATAATCCCACATGAGAACTCTCCGATCCGTTTATGTTTACTGGTAAAAGATTGATATTGCTTAGAAAACATATTTTACCTATAATCCATCGAAGTGATGGAGACCCTTTTTGTGGTGATAAATGACCTACTTAACCCAGTGGTTAGAGTATTGCTTTCATACGGCGGGAGTCATTGGTTCAAATCCAATAGTAGGTAGAACTTATTAGATACCGGATTCCATGGTATCTAATAAGTTCCATCCTCTTTTTTTCGTTCTATCATCAGATTAATCAAATTAGACTTCATTGTGTTCAATTTGTGGAATCAAGATGTAGTGTGTAGTGTGTAATAAAGAACTCTTTTTCTTTTGATTGAATGTATTGACTACTAATAGGAAATCACTTTGACAGCTTCTACTCGTGTCCTAGCTCGTCTGAGAGCTAGATTTGCCTCAATTGCTTGTCTCTTACCCTCAGCTCTACTCAAGTTAGCTTCAGCTATTTCAAGAGTTTGTTGAGCTTCTTGTGGATCAATGTCAGTACTAATTTCCGCACCATTTCCTAAGATGGTGATCTCATTATTACTTATTCTAGCGAAACCGCCCATAAGAGCCACCGTTAACCATCGGTCGTTTAGCCGTATTCTCAAAAGACCTATATCTACAGCCGTGGCAATGGGGGCATGGTTTGGTAATACCCCAATTTGTCCACTATTAGTAGATAAGATAATCTCTTTAACTTCGGAATCCCAAATAATTCGATTAGGAGTCAGTACACAAAGATTTAAGGTCATTTCTTCAATTTGCTCTCCTCTTCTAAGTTCATAGCTTTCGCGGTAGCTTCATCGATGTTACCCACCAAATAAAAGGCCTGCTCGGGAAGGCCGTCTAATTCTCCGGAAAGGATGAATTGAAACCCCCGAATTGTTTCTGCGAGACCAACATATTTCCCTGGAGAACCAGTAAAGACTTCTGCCACAAAGAAGGGTTGTGATAAGAAACGCTCAATCTTGCGTGCTCTTGCTACAGTTAAACGATCTTCTTCGGATAATTCGTCCAACCCAAGGATAGCTATAATGTCCTGAAGTTCTTTGTAACGTTGTGAAGTTTGCTTAACCCTTTGCGCAGTTTCATAATGTTCCTCGCCAACGATCCGAGGTTGTAACATAGTTGACGTTGAATCCAAGGGATCTACTGCTGGATAAATACCTTTGGCAGCTAATCCTCTTGATAATACGGTAGTAGCATCTAAATGTGCAAATGTCGTGGCAGGAGCAGGGTCGGTCAAATCATCCGCAGGTACATA